GCTAATGTAGCTTAAGTAAAGCATGCCACTGAAGATGGTAAGATAGGCCCGAATAAGGCCCCACTAGCACAAAAGTTTGGTCCTGGCTTTTCTGTCAACTCTAGCTAGACTTACACATGCAAGTATCCGCCCCCCTGTGAGAATGCCCACCCAGTTTTATGCTCTAAAACAAGGAGCCGGTATCAGGCACACCCAACCCCGAGCCCACGACGCCTTGCTAAGCCACACCCCCACGGGAACCCAGCAGTGATAGACATTACAGCAATAAGTGAAAACTTGACTTAGTTTATAGCTATAGAGAGCCGGTTAAATTCGTGCCAGCCACCGCGGTGATACGAAAGGCTCAAGCTGACAGCCCACGGCGTAAAGCGTGGTTAGGGTAAATTAAAAATTAAAGCCGAACACCCCTTAAGCCGTCAAAAGCTTATAGAGGCATGAAGCCCACTTACGAAAGTAGCTTTATACTTCCTGAACCCACGAAAGCTAAGAAACAAACTGGGATTAGAGACCCCACTATGCTTAGCCGTAAACATTGATAGAACACTACAACCTCTATCCGCCCGACTACTACGAGCACGAAGCTTAAAAACCAAAGGACTTGGCGGTTCATCAGATCCCTCTAGAGGAGCCTGTTCTGTAACCGATACTCCCCGTTTAACCTCACCTCTCCTAACCCCGTAGCCCATATACCACCGTCTTCAGTTTACCCCGTGATGGACCAACAGTGATCACAATCGGCATAGCCCAGAACGTCAGGTCGAGGTGTGGCTCATGGAGAGGGAAGAAATGGGCTACATTCACTAACACAGTGCATACGAATGACGCATTGAAACCATGCGTACTGAAGGAGGATTTAGCAGTAAGTGGTAACTAGAGTGTACCGCTGAACTGGGCCCTGAAGAACGCACACACCGCCCGTCACTCTCCCCGAAAGCCCTCAACTCAAATAAATAATTAACCAACAACCATAAACAGGGGAGGTAAGTCGTAACATGGTAAGTGTACCTGAAGGTGCACTTGGAACAATCAGGGTATAGCTAAATAGGATAGCATTTCCTTTACACTGAAAAGTCATTTGTGCAAATCGAATTACCCTGAAGCCAACCAGCTAGCCTCACCCTAAAAGCAACAACACAACATTAATTAAACCCTAATTACAGGAACTCCATAAAAACAAACCATTTTACCCCCCGAGTACGGGCGACCGAAAAGGAACTACTAGAGCAACAGAAATAGTACCGCAAGGGAACGCTGAAAAAGAAATGAAACAAACCAGTTTAAGCCTCAAAAAGCAGGGATCTCCCCCCGTACCTTTTGCATCATGATTTAGCTAGCACTCTTCAAGCAAAACGTACTTTAGTTTGAAACCCCGAAACTACGGTGAGCTACTTCAAGCCAGCCTATCCATAGGGCCAACCCGTCTCTGTCGCAAAAGAGTGGGAAGAGCTTCAAGTAGAGGTGAAAAATCTACCGGACCTAGTTATAGCTGGTTGCCTGAGAAATGAATTTTAGTTCAGCCTTTACGCTTCTCCCGCTCCCAAAACTTTATCCACTACCAGTCATTCTTATAGTCCCGGCGCCCCGCCAACACAGGACCCACAAATAGAAGCCTAAAGAGTTAGTCAAAGGAGGTACAGCTCCTTTGAAACAAGACACAACTTTCCCAGGCGGATAAAGATCATACACCCTTAAGGACCCAGCCGATGTGGGCTTAAAAGCAGCCACCCAACAATTAACGCGTTATAGCTAAGGCAAAACAACTATCCCCAAATCCAGATACCCCGATCTTACTCCCCTAACCCCTAACCCACCAGGCCCGCCATGCTGTCATGGCAGTGACCATGCTAATATGAGTAATAAGAAAGTATTTCGCCTCTCTCCCCGCACACATATACCTCGAAATGAACCCCCACCGAAACTCAACGGACCCAAACAAAGAGGGGATTTGGACATTTAACCTGAAACCTAGAAAACCCCCAAATATTTCTACCCGTTAACCCTACACTGGTGTGCCCCTAAGGAAAGACTAAAAAAAGAAGAAGGAACTCGGCAAACAATTTGAGCCCCGCCTGTTTACCAAAAACATCGCCTCTTGCTATACCCAAATATAAGAGGTCCCGTCTGCCCCCTGACTATATGTTCAACGGCCGCGGTATCTTAACCGTGCGAAGGTAGCGTAATCATTTGTCTTTTAATTGAGGACCCGTATGAATGACATAACGAGGGCTCAACTGTCTCCTTCTTTCAGTCAATGAAATTGATCTCCCCGTGCAGAAGCGGGGATTTATACATAAGACGAGAAGACCCTATGAAGCTTTAGACACTCGGACATACCCTGTCAAGACCCCCTTATTAAAGGGCCAAAACCTACCCACCATGTCCCTGTCTTAGGTTGGGGCGACCCCGGGGAACAAAAATCCCCCACGTGGAACAGTAGAATTCACTATCCACAACCAAGAGCCACGACTCTAAAAACCAGAACCTCTGACCACAATAATGACCCGGCAATGCCGATCAACGAACCAAGTTACTCTAGGGATAACAGCGCAATCCCCTTTTTAGAGACCGCATCAACAAGGGGGTTTACGACCTCGATGTTGGATCAGGACATCCTAATGGTGCAGCCGCTATTAAGGGTTCGTTTGTTCAACGATTAAAGTCCTACGTGATCTGAGTTCAGACCGGAGCGATCCAGGTCAGTTTCTATCTATGATCTGTTCTTTTCTAGTACGAGAGGACCGAAAAGAAGGGGCCCCTGCCAAAAGCACGCCTCCTCCCTAACCCAGGAAAACAACTAAAAAGACAAAGGGACACATCACTGCACCGCAGAGAATGGTGCATTTGGGGTGGCAGAGCAGGGACATCGCAAAAGACTTAAACCCTTTTTACAGAGGTTCAAATCCTCTCCCCAATTTTTAGGTATTATTTACCACCGCCCTCCTAACTAACGTGCTTAATCCCCTAGCATTGATCGTTCCGGTTTTGCTCGCCGTAGCTTTCTTAACCCTCCTTGAACGAAAAGTATTAGGCTATATACAACTACGGAAAGGGCCCAATATTGTAGGCCCCTATGGGCTGCTCCAACCAATTGCAGACGGAGTTAAACTATTTATTAAAGAACCCATCCGCCCCGCCACCTCCTCCCCCCTATTATTTCTTCTTGCCCCCGCCCTAGCACTAACCCTTGCCTTAATGCTATGAACGCCAATGCCTCTCCCATACCCCCTCGCCGACCTAAACCTGGGTATTCTTTTTATCCTCGCCCTCTCAAGTTTAGCAGTATACTCTATTTTAGGCTCAGGATGAGCATCCAATTCTAAATACGCCTTAATTGGAGCCCTCCGGGCTGTAGCCCAAACCATTTCCTACGAAGTAAGCCTGGGACTTATCTTACTAAACACCATCATCTTTGCAGGAGGGTTTACCCTCCAAACTTTCAACACTGCCCAAGAGTCAGTCTGGCTCATCATCCCAACCTGACCCCTGGCAGCAATATGATATATTTCAACACTAGCAGAAACAAACCGAGCCCCCTTTGACCTCACTGAAGGGGAATCAGAGCTAGTATCGGGGTTTAACGTTGAATATGCAGGAGGACCCTTCGCCCTCTTTTTCTTAGCCGAGTATGCCAACATTCTCCTGATGAACACCCTCTCAGTTGCCCTATTCCTCGGCGCCACCCCCACCCAACCCGAACTAATGGCCCTAAATATCGCTACAAAAGCAGCATTATTGTCGATAGTCTTTCTGTGGGTTCGAGCTTCGTACCCCCGATTTCGTTATGACCAATTAATGCACCTCATCTGAAAAAATTTTCTTCCACTAACACTAGCCCTAGTAATTTGGCACCTGGCACTCCCTATTGCCTTTGCTGGACTTCCCCCACAGGGATAACATTAGGAGTCGTGCCTGAAATAAAGGGCCACTTTGATAGAGTGGATCATGGGGGTTAAAATCCCCCCGACTCCTTAGAAAGAAGGGACTCGAACCCTGCCTAAAGAGATCAAAACTCTTTGTGCTTCCACTACACTACTTCCTAGTAAGATAAGCTAATAGTAAGCTCCTGGGCCCATACCCCCGGCATGTTGGTGCAATTCCATCTTTTACTGAATGAGCCCCTACATCTTCACCGCCCTTCTACTCACACTAGGACTGGGAACCACAATAACATTTGCAAGCTCTCACTGACTCCTCGCATGAATAGGCCTAGAAATTAACACCCTAGCAATTATTCCGCTTATATCAAAAAATCACCACCCACGAGCAATCGAAGCAACCACAAAATACTTCCTCGCCCAAGCAACCGCAGCCGCTACACTTATATTTGCGAGCGTAACTAACGCCTGAATTACAGGACAATGAAATATTGACCAAATAACCCACCCCCTCCCAACCACTATAATTACCCTAGCCCTAGCCCTTAAACTTGGCCTAGCCCCACTACACACATGACTTCCAGAAGTTCTTCAAGGCCTCGACCTCACTACAGGCCTCATCCTAGCAACCTGACAAAAACTCGCACCCTTCGCCCTCCTCCTTCAAATTCCCCCAAACAATTCTACCCCCTTAATTCTTCTAGGGCTTGCCTCAACACTAGTTGGAGGCTGAGGGGGACTAAATCAAACCCAACTACGAAAAATCCTAGCTTACTCCTCAATTGCCCATCTCGGATGAATAGTTCTAGTACTGCAATTCTCCCCCCAACTAACCTTGCTCACCCTCCTCATTTATATTACCATGACTCTATCAACTTTCATAGTATTTAAATTTAAGGAAGCTACAAATATCAATTCCCTCGCTTGTTCCTGAGCCAAAGCCCCCCTACTTACCTCCCTTACTCCCCTCTTACTGCTCTCCCTAGCAGGGCTCCCACCCCTTACAGGATTCGCACCTAAATGACTTATTATCCAAGAACTCTCGAAACAAGACCTCGCCCTGACTGCAACCATCGCAGCCCTCTCTGCCCTACTTAGCCTTTACTTTTACCTTCGCCTATCGTATGCAATAGCCATAACTATAGCCCCCAACAACCTCATTTACACCACCCCCTGACGACTCCTGCCCTATCAAACAACCCTGCCCATAGCCACAGCCCTCACTATTTCTCTACTTTTATTACCTATAACCCCAACCACCATAACGATTTTCCCATTTTAAGGAACTTAGGATAACATTAAAGTCCACGGGCCTTCAAAGCCCGACGTGGAGGCGTAAATCCTCCAGGTCCTGCTAAGACTTACGGGACATTAACCCACAGCTTCTGCATGCAAAGCAGACACTTTAATTAAGCTAAAGCCTTTCTAGATAGGTAGGCCTCGATCCTACAAACTCTTAGTTAACAGCTAAGCGCCCAAACCAGCGAGCATCCATCTACTTATCCCCGCCTTCTTATAAAAGCGGGGATAAGCCCCGGTAGACTCTCGTCTACTTCTTTAGATTTGCAATCTAACATGATATACACCTCAGAGCTTGGCAAGAAGAGGGCTCAAACCTCTGTATGTGGGGCTACAACCCACCGCTTACTCAGCCATCCTACCCGTGGCAATTACCCGTTGATTCTTCTCAACCAACCACAAAGACATCGGCACCCTCTACTTAGTATTTGGTGCATGAGCCGGAATGGTAGGCACAGCCTTAAGCCTTCTTATCCGCGCAGAGCTAAGCCAACCAGGCTCCCTCCTGGGCGATGACCAAATTTATAATGTTATCGTCACAGCCCATGCCTTCGTGATAATTTTCTTTATAGTAATACCAATCATGATTGGAGGGTTCGGAAACTGACTTATTCCCCTGATGATTGGGGCCCCTGACATGGCATTCCCTCGAATGAATAACATAAGCTTCTGGCTTCTACCCCCTTCTTTCCTCCTCCTTCTAGCCTCTTCCGGAGTTGAAGCAGGGGCCGGAACTGGTTGAACCGTCTACCCCCCATTAGCCGGCAACCTAGCACACGCAGGCGCATCAGTTGACTTAACCATCTTTTCCCTCCATTTAGCAGGAATTTCTTCCATCTTAGGCGCCATTAACTTTATTACAACCATTCTGAACATGAAGCCTGCTGCCATCACCCAATTTCAGACCCCTCTGTTCGTGTGATCAGTGCTAATTACAGCTGTCCTTCTACTTCTTTCCCTACCAGTTCTTGCAGCCGGAATTACAATGCTTCTAACTGACCGCAATCTTAACACTACATTCTTTGACCCCGCGGGAGGAGGAGACCCAATCTTATACCAGCACTTATTTTGATTCTTTGGCCACCCAGAAGTCTACATCCTTATTCTTCCCGGATTTGGGATAATCTCCCACATTGTCGCATACTACGCCGGGAAAAAAGAACCTTTTGGGTATATAGGAATAGTCTGGGCTATAATAGCCATTGGCCTCCTAGGCTTTATCGTCTGAGCCCACCACATATTTACGGTTGGGATAGATGTGGACACCCGAGCCTACTTTACATCTGCCACAATAATTATCGCAATCCCTACAGGTGTAAAAGTATTTAGCTGACTAGCTACACTGCACGGGGGCACTTTAAAATGAGAAGCCCCACTACTATGAGCCCTTGGCTTTATTTTCCTCTTCACCGTAGGGGGCCTGACAGGCATTATCCTGGCCAATTCATCACTAGATATTGTCCTCCACGATACATACTACGTAGTAGCCCACTTCCACTACGTCCTATCAATAGGCGCCGTATTTGCTATTATAGCCGGCTTCGTACACTGATTCCCCCTATTCACGGGTTATACCCTTCACGCCACATGAGCCAAAGCCCACTTCGGCGTTATGTTTACAGGAGTTAACCTCACATTCTTCCCGCAACATTTCCTTGGCCTCGCTGGAATGCCTCGTCGATATTCAGACTACCCCGACGCATATACTATGTGAAATACAGTCTCTTCTATAGGCTCACTAATTTCCCTAGTTGCAGTAATTATGTTCCTATTTATCTTATGAGAAGCCTTCGTCGCTAAACGAGAAGTCCTTGCCGTGGAACACACCGCAACTAACGTAGAATGACTCCATGGCTGCCCTCCACCCTACCACACATTTGAAGAACCAGCCTTCGTTCTAGTGCAGTCAAAATAACGAGAAAGGGAGGAATTGAACCCCCATTAGCTGGTTTCAAGCCAACTGCATCACCACTCTGCCACTTTCTTCTAAAGACACTAGTAAAAGTGAATATTACTTCTCCTTGTCAAGGGGACATTGTAGGTTGAAATCCTTCGTGCCTTAAAAATGGCCCGCCCTTCACAACTTGGTTTCCAAGATGCTGCTTCCCCCATCATAGAAGAACTCTTACACTTTCACGACCATGCACTAATGATCATTATTGTGATCAGTGTCGCAGTTCTCTACGCTATCGTGACTATAATAACCGCCAAAATTTCTGACAAAAATATTTTAGACTCCCAAGAAGTCGAAATTATCTGAACCACCCTCCCAGCCCTAATTCTCTTCATCATTGCCCTGCCATCCCTTCGAATCCTTTACCTTATAGATGAAGTTAATAACCCACATCTAACAATTAAGGCCCTAGGCCACCAATGATACTGATCCTACGAGTATACAGACTATGAAGACCTAGAATTTGATTCATATATAGTCCGCACCGAAGACCTAACTCCCGGACACTTCCGACTCCTCGAAACAGACTACCGAATGATTGTCCCAACAGGATCGCCTATTCGAATACTAATTACAGCCGAAGACGTCCTCCACTCATGAACAGTCCCTTCGCTGGGCGTAAAAATAGACGCAGTCCCAGGACGGCTAAACCAAGCAACTTTTATTGCTTCTCGGCTTGGAGTCTTTTATGGCCAATGCTCTGAAATCTGCGGAGCAAACCACAGCTTCATACCCATTGTAGTTGAAGCAACCCCCCTAAATAACTTTGAAAACTGGACATCTACGATGGCATCAGACGAGTCATTAAGAAGCTAACAAGACAATAGCATTAGCCTTTTAAGCTAAAAATCGGTGCCTCGCCCCACCCTTAATGCAATGCCACAGTTAAAGCCTTCCCCCTGAGTACATATTTTTTTACTCGCTTGAACATCTTTCCTTGTTATTTTACCGTGTAAAATTATTTCCTTCATCTACCCAAGCTCTCCAGAGACCCAAGAAGGGAAAACAGCATCAGACACCCCCTGAACCTGACAATGACAGTAAGCCTATTTGACCAATTTGAAGCACCCTCTTTATTTCACATTAGCCTAATTACCATCGCAATCATTCTTCCAATGGCTTTTCACCTCTCTTCATCAAGCCGCTGAGCAGAAAGCCGACATCTAACAGTACAGACCTGAGCCCTAGCACAAATTGTGCGAGATATCTTTTCCCCCATAAACTTCGGCGGGCACAAATGAGCTGCACTACTTACCTCCCTCATGGTGTTTTTAATTACAATAAATACCCTGGGCCTCCTTCCTTATACCTTCACCCCTACCACACAACTCTCCATAAACTTAGGATTTGCAGTACCTCTATGATTCAGTACAGTAGCTCTTGGTATACGACATCGACCAACTGAATCCCTAGGACATCTTCTTCCAGAAGGGACGCCTACCCCCCTTATTCCCATCCTTATTATTATTGAAACAATCAGTCTTTTCATTCGACCTTTCGCCCTCGGGGTACGAATTACAGCCAACCTAACAGCAGGCCACCTCCTAATTCACCTAATTTCAGCAGGGGCTTGAGCTTTATTATTCATGATACCCCCCGTTGCTCTAATTTCAATGATAGTCCTCTTCCTCCTTTCAATCCTTGAAGTCGCCGTAGCAGTCATCCAAGCTTATGTATTTGTTCTGCTACTAAGCCTATACCTCCAAGAAAACGTTTAATGGCACACCAAGCACACGCATATCACATGGTTGACCCCAGCCCTTGACCTCTCACAGGCGCAACAGCCGCTTTACTAATAACATCGGGCCTTGCTATATGGTTTCACTTTAACTCCGTCACACTTATAGTTCTAGGCACTACCCTCCTGCTTCTTACCATGTACCAATGATGACGGGACATTATCCGAGAAAGTACTTTCCTAGGCCACCACACGCCTCCCGTCCAAAAAGGCCTACGATATGGGATAGTACTCTTTATTACGTCTGAAGTTTTCTTCTTCCTCGGGTTCTTCTGAGCCTTCTACCACTCTAGCCTAGCCCCCACACCAGAACTGGGCGGATGCTGACCCCCAACGGGAATCACAACACTTGACCCCTTTGAAGTACCCCTTCTAAATACAGCAGTTCTCCTAGCCTCCGGTGTGACAGTCACTTGAGCCCATCACAGCATCACAGGAGGAAACCGAGTAGAAGCAATTCAATCTCTGTTCCTAACCATTCTCTTAGGACTTTACTTCACCTTTCTTCAAGCTTTAGAATACTACGAAGCCCCCTTTACAATTGCAGACGGAGTTTATGGCTCCACATTCTTCGTAGCCACAGGATTCCACGGCCTACACGTAATCATTGGCTCAACCTTCCTTGCAGTCTGCCTACTCCGTCAAATCCAATACCATTTTACACTATCACATCATCTTGGATTCGAAGCAGCAGCCTGATACTGACATTTCGTAGACGTAGTTTGACTTTTCCTCTATGTCTCTATTTACTGATGAGGCTCTTAATCTTTTTAGTACAGCTAGTATATTTGACTTCCAATCAAAAAGCCTTGGTTAAAGCCCAAGAATAGATAATTTCTATCATCCCAACTATACTGTTAATTACCATTCTCCTTTCCTTTATCCTAACAATAGTCTCATTCTGATTACCCCAAATGACCCCCGACCATGAAAAGACCTCCCCCTACGAATGCGGCTTTGACCCTCTTGGCTCAGCCCGCCTGCCCTTCTCCCTTCGATTCTTTTTAATTGCAATCCTCTTCCTCCTTTTTGACCTAGAAATTGCCCTTCTCCTCCCCCTCCCATGGGGAGACCAGCTCCCCTCCCCCCTCACCACATTTATATGGGCCTCCATTGTACTAATCCTTCTGACCTTGGGCCTCGTATATGAATGACTTCAAGGAGGACTAGAATGAGCTGAATAGTTAATTAGTTTAAATAAAATACTTGGTTTCGACCCAAGAGCTTGCAGTTAAAGTCCGCAATTACCTAATGACCCCCACACACTACGCCATCTCTTCAACCTTCATTCTAGGACTGACTGGCCTAGCATTTCACCGAGCCCACCTTCTATCAGCACTCCTATGCTTAGAAGCCATAATACTCTCATTATTCCTAGCACTATCAATTTGAAGCCTCCAACTAGGGTCTACTAACTTTTCAGCTGCCCCCATGCTTCTTTTAGCATTTTCAGCCTGCGAAGCAAGCACCGGACTCGCCCTTTTAGTAGCTACCTCCCGCACTCATGGGTCAGACCGTCTCAAAAGCCTCAACCTTCTCCAATGTTAAAAATTCTTCTTCCCACTGTAGCTCTTTTATTTACAACCTGAACAACACCACACAAGTGACTCTGACCTACGACCCTCGCCAATAGTCTCATCATTTCCCTGGCAAGCTTTTCATTGTTGAGTAGCCTAGCAGAAACAGGATGAAGCTCCCTAGGAACCTACCTAGGAACAGACCTCTTATCTACACCTCTTATTGTTCTTACCTGCTGACTACTCCCCCTAATAATCCTAGCCAGCCAAAACCACACAAAAGCTGAGCCTGAAAACCGCCAACGAATATATATTTCTCTACTAACATCCTTACAAATTTTCCTTATTATAGCCTTTAGTGCCACCGAAATTATCATATTTTATATTATATTTGAAGCTACCTTAATCCCAACCCTTATTCTTATCACGCGCTGAGGCAATCAAGCAGAGCGCCTGAACGCCGGAGCTTACTTTTTATTTTATACACTAGCCGCCTCTCTACCACTGCTTGTTGCCTTAATAGTTCTCCAAAACAACACAGGCACCCTATCAATCTTAACGATGCAATATGCCCCGCCCATCCAAATAAATGCCTACTCAACTAAAGTTTGGTGAATGGCATGCCTAGCCGCTTTCCTAGTAAAAATACCCTTATATGGCGTCCACCTATGACTTCCAAAAGCACACGTAGAAGCCCCAATTGCTGGCTCAATAGTACTAGCAGCCGTCTTACTTAAACTAGGGGGCTACGGAATGATTCGAATAATGATTGTCTTAGAACCTGCAACTAAAGAACTAAGCTACCCCTTTATTATCTTCGCCCTGTGAGGAGTAATCATAACAAGCTCAATCTGCCTCCGACAAACGGACCTAAAAGCCTTAATCGCCTACTCCTCTGTTAGCCACATGGGACTAGTAGCCGCAGCAATTCTTACCCAAACCCCCTGAGGCCTCTCAGGAGCTGTTATTCTTATAATTGCCCACGGACTAACATCCTCTGCCTTATTCTGCCTAGCCAACACAAATTATGAGCGAACCCACACCCGAACAATACTAGTAGCGCGAGGTATACAAGTGTTATTACCTTTAATAGCAGCGTGATGACTAATTGCCAGCGTTGCCAACCTAGCTCTTCCACCCCTCCCCAACCTTATTGGAGAACTTATAATTTTAGTTTCTTTATTTAGCTGATCCCCATGGACACTCCTTCTAACAGGACTGGGGACCCTAATTACAGCCGCCTACTCCCTCTATATGTTTTTAATGACCAACCGAGGCCCAACACCCCTACATTTAACAGCACTGGCCCCCTCTCACTCGCGAGAACACCTTCTAATAGCCCTCCACCTTTTACCCCTAGTGCTTCTGGCTGCCAAGCCCCAAGTCATCTTCAGGGCAATAAAGTAGATATAGTTTAATCTAAAACGTTAGGATGTGGACCTAAAAAGGGGGGTTAAAGTCCCCTTATTTACCGAGGAAGGCCTAAACGAGGCAAAGAAAACTGCTAACCTTCTAACCCTTGGTTAAAACCCAAGGCTCCCTCGCCGTTAGTAAAGGATAACAGCCATCCACTGGCCTTAGGCGCCAGGCACTCTTGGTGCAAATCCAAGTACTAACTAAATGACTCCAAACATTATTAAAATTTCAGGACTTCAAACCCCGTTATTTTGCACAACAATATTAGTAGCATGAGGCTTCCTCCTAATGTTTTTCCTCCTTCTACTCCCCCTCACCACCGCCCTTTTTCCCGGCTTCTTCAACCCAAACCGAGACACCCACCGAATTACAACAGCCATCAAGCTGGCATTTTTTACTAGCCTCTTCCCACTATTTATTCACCTAAGCACAGGCATTGAAATCACTGCGGACCTCCTAGAATGGCTTAAACCTCACTCCTTCCACGCGACCCTTCACTTATACCTCGACTTTTATTCTATTGTTTTTACACCTATCGCACTATTCGTGACATGATCTATCCTTGAATTTTCAACATGATACATACACAACGACCCCAATATTAACTTATTTTTTAAATACCTATTAATTTTCCTCATCACAATACTTATCCTAGTTACAGCAGGCAACTTTGTTCAGCTTTTCATTGGCTGAGAAGGCGTAGGAATTATATCTTTCCTTCTAATCGGATGATGGTACTCCCGAGCAAACGCCAATACCGCTGCTATACAAGCAATTCTTTATAACCGAGTCGGGGACATTGGGTTCCTAATAGCCCTTGCATGCATAACAATCCAATGCAACTCCTGAGACCTTTTACAAGTATTCTCCTACGCAAAACATTTTGACTTTACGCTGCTCACCCTTGGACTCATCCTCGCCGCAACCGGAAAATCAGCCCAATTTGGCCTGCACCCTTGACTACCTGCTGCCATAGAAGGCCCAACACCAGTGTCTGCCCTCTTGCACTCCAGCACCATGGTTGTTGCCGGCATCTTTCTCCTCATCCGAACAGCCCCCCTTCTAGAAAACAACCAAACAGCCCTTACACTATGCCTCTGCTTAGGAGCTCTAACCACCTTCTTCACCGCCACCTGTGCCCTCACCCAAAACGACCTAAAAAAAATTATTGCTTTCTCGACCTCAAGTCAGCTAGGCCTAATAATAGTAACAATTGGAATTAATCAACCCCAACTTGCCTTCTTCCATGTTTGTACGCATGCCTTCTTCAAAGCCATACTCTTCTTATGCTCCGGATCAATTATTCATAGTCTAAATGATGAACAGGATATCCGTAAAATAGGAGGCCTTCATACATTTATGCCAGTCACCTCCTCCTGCTTCATCATCGGGAGCTTGGCCTTAACCGGAACCCCCTTCCTAGCAGGCTTCTACTCAAAAGATGCCATTATTGAAGCCATACTCACCTCTAACATCAACGCCTGTGCCCTTTTCCTCACCCTAATTGCTACATCCTTCACAGCTGTCTATAGCCTCCGGCTTGTTTTCCACGTGACCCTCGGACACCCCCGATTTAATACCCTTTCCCCCATTAACGAAAACTGCCCAGCCTCCATCAACCCCATTAAACGACTAGCATGAGCCAGCATTATCGGGGGACTTATCATTATCCACAACATCCCCCCAACAAAAACACCAGTCATAACCTTACCCCCTCTACTTAAACTAGCAGCCCTGGTCGTCACAATTCTAGGCCTTGTCCTAGCACTAGAACTAGCTTCAATATCAACCAAACAACTTAAAACCCGACCAAACCCCAAATTTGCCCATTTCTCCATTATACTGGGCTTCTTCCCAATGATTATGCACCACTCCTTCCCAAAACTCTTCATAACACTTGCACAAACCATCGCAAGCCAAATAATTGACCAAAACTGACTAGAAAAAACAGGCCCTAAGGCCATTACCTCACACAATCGACCAATAGTCACAACCACGAGCAATGCACAACGAGGACAAATCAAATCCTACCTCGCAGTATTCCTTCTAACCTGCACCCTCATGGTTATTTTTATCCTTTATTAAACTGCTCGAACCGCGCCGCGACTCAGGCCCCGAACCACATGAAGTACCACAACTAACGTAAGAAGGAGGGCCCCTACAGTGATGCCCAGCATCCCACCCCCGGACGAATAAACCAACCCAACCCCTCAAGTATCCGCCCGAGAACCAGAAAACTCTGACATATCATCCACAGGCACCCAAGAAACTTCGTACCACCCCTCCAACAAATACATCCCTCCCACAAATACCCCCAAGAAATATAGCACTGCATGAACCAACACCTCCGGACTCCCTAGCCCCTCAGGATAAGGCTCAGCAGCCAACGCTGCCGAGTACGCAAACACAACTAACATCCCCCCTAGATAAATCAAAAACAAAATTAAAGACAAAAAAGTCCCACCATACCCCACCAAAATCGCACACCCCATACTTGCAACCATCACCAAACCTAAGGCAGCAAAAAACGGGGAAGGATTAGAGGAGACCACTACTAACCCTATTACAAGACCTACTAAAAATAAAAAATTTAGGAAAAACATGGTTCTCCCTTGGACTCTAACCAAGAACACTGGCTTGAAAAACCAACGTTATCCCTTAACTAGAAGAACTTTAATGGCCCCCTTACGAAAAACCCACCCCCTCCTAAAAATTGTTAATGACTCCCTCATTGACCTCCCATCCCCTGCCAACATTTCAGCCTGATGAAACTTCGGGTCCCTACTAGGGGTTTGCCTAATCACGCAAATCCTTACAGGCCTATTTCTTGCCATGCACTACACCCCCGACGTTGAGTCTGCATTCAACTCAGTAGCCCACATTTGCCGAGACGTTAATTATGGATGACTTCTACGAAACCTTCACGCAAACGGTGCCTCCTTCTTCTTCTTTTGTCTATACTTCCACATTGGCCGAGGGCTTTACTACGGCTCGTACCTGAACATAGAAACATGAAATATTGGGGTTATCCTCTTCCTCCTAGTCATGATAACAGCCTTCGTGGGTTATGTCCTCCCTTGAGGCCAAATATCCTTTTGAGGCGCCACAGTCATCACTAACCTTCTATCCGCTGTTCCGTATATTGGGACAACACTCGTAGAATGAATCTGAGGTGGCTTCTCAGTAGACAACGCTACCCTGACCCGATTCTTCACTTTCCACTTCCTATTTCCCTTCGTCATCGTAGCAGCTACAGTTCTTCATCTTCTTTTCCTCCACGAAACCGGATCCAATAACCCGCTAGGACTTAACTCGAATGTGGACAAAATTTCCTTCCACCCTTACTTTTCTTATAAAGATCTCCTTGGATTTGCAATTATACTTATGCTCCTCACCACTATTGCCCTATTTTCCCCAAACCTCTTAGGAGACCCAGACAACTTTACCCCCGCCAATCCCATAGTTACCCCGCCCCACATCAAACCAGAATGATACTTCCTATTTGCATATGCCATTCTTCGTTCTATTCCTAACAAACTAGGAGGGGTCATTGCCCTCCTGGCATCTATCCTTATCTTGATAACAACCCCCTTCCTTCACACATCTAAATTCCGAGGCCTTAACTTCCGCCCTGCCTCCCAATTCCTATTCTGGACCCTTATTGCTAACGTAATTATTTTAACATGAATTGGAGGAATGCCTGCAGAACAACCCTTCATCATTATTGGTCAACTAGCTTCCTGCCTCTACTTTTCCCTATTTCTTTTCTTGTTCCCAGTAACAGCCTGAATTGAAAACAAGGCCCTCAACTGAACTTGCAACTTGTAGCTCAGCATCCTTAGAGCCCCGCCCTTGTAAGACGGTCGTCGAAGGTTAGAATCCTTCCATTTGCACACTGGAGTACATATATATGTATTATCACCATTAATTTATATAAACCATTTCATCTATGTACTTAGAGACATATATATGTATTATCACCATTAATTTATATAAACCATTTCATCTATGTACTTAGAGACATATATATGTATTATCACCATTAATTTATAATTATATAGTAATATTAATGTTAGTGTACATAAAACATAACTGTAACAAGGCATAAAAATCCACTTAATAAAGACGAAATTTAAGACCTAACATAAATATAATGAGTTAAGATATACCAGGACTCAAAATCCTATAGAACACAACTACTTAATGTAGTAAAATACTTGCATCCAGCTCATATCTTAATGCTCACGGTTATTGATGGTCAAGGACAGTAATTGTGGGGGTTTCTACTAGTGAACTATTCCTGGCATTTGGTTCCTACTTCAGGGCCATTGCTTGGTATCATCCCCCATTCTTTCATCGACGCTTGCATAAGTTAATGGTGGTAACCATACGACTCGTTACCCAGCAAGCCGAGCGTTCACTCCATCGGGCAAGGGGTTTCTCTTTTTTGTCTTCCTTTCACTTGACATTTCAGAGTGCACACGGTAATAAAAAATAAGGTAGAACATTTTCTTGCCCGCAATATATAGTATGAATGTTGAAAAGACTTTGACAGAAGACTTGCATAACTGATATCAAGAGCATAATGGTATGTTCCAGTGGTTCTTTCCTACTGACTGCCCCCCTTTGAGGTTTCTCGACGTTAAACCCCCCTACCCCCCAAAACTCCAGAGTTCTTTATTATCCTGCAAACCCCCGAAAACAGGGAAAACCCGGGACGTTACAAACCGCCTGTTATAAAAGCATTCTTTATAACATTATATACTTTT